TGGAGATCCAGTCTCGTCTCCCTTTCGATTCACAAGGATCAAGATCAAATGAACGCTCCTTCTCTTTCTGGCAAACGAAGATCTATTTCTAACCCCTCAGGAACTCCTAATCAAGCGAGACCAAAATTTTGGGGGTCGGAGTGTTCTGGAAAAAGGGGGGGTGGGAGTCCTAATTCTTCAGAACGTAATCGTACGGGTCTTTGGAATCTCAGATATACGGCCATTCTCGATGAGAATTCTGATTTATTGGCAAAGCGGCGAAGAAATAGATTCATCATCCCACTCCAAGCGATTCAAGAACGCGAGAACGAACTAACACCCTCTTTGGGGATCTCAATTGAAATCCCGATCAATGGGATTTTCCGTAAAAAAAGTATTCTTGCATATTTCGATGATCCGCAATATAGAAGACAGTACTCAGGAATTACTAAATATGAAACAATCGAAATGCAGTCACTCGTCAAAAAAGAGGATTTCATTGAGTCTGGGGGAGTCACCGAATTAAAGCCCAAAGACCTAATAAAAGTGGATCGATTTTTTTTTATTCCCGAGGAAGTGCATCTCTTACCCGAATCTTCTTCAATACTGGTACGAAACAATAGTCTTATTGGAGGAGATACCCCAATCACTTTCAAGATAAGAAGCCGAGTAGGCGGGTTAGTCCGAGTGGAGAGAAAAAAAAACAGAATTGAACTTAGAATCTTTTCTGGCGATATCCATTTTCCTGGAAAGACAGCAAAGATCGCCCAACATAGTGGCGTTTTGATACCACCAAGACCAGGAAAGAGAAATTCCAAGGAAAACAAAAAATGGCTCTATATCCAACGGCTTCCACTTACCAAGAGAAACTATTTTGTTTTAGTTCGACCTGTAATCACATATGAAATAACGGATGGGATAACTTTCGTAAGACTTTTACCCCCGGATCTACTGCAAGAAAGGGATAATGTACAACTTCAAATTGTCAATTATATCTTTTATGGAAACGGCACGCTAATTCGGGCAAGTTCGGAGACAGGTATTCAATTAGTTCGAACTTGTTTAGTATTGAATTGGGACCAAGATAAAAAAAGTTCTTCTAGCGACGAGGCCCGTGCTTCCTTTGTTGAAATAAGGACAAATGGTTTGATTCAAAATTTTCTAAGAATCGACTTAGCAAAATCGCCTATTCCGTATATTATCAAAAGGAAGGATCTATCGGGTTCAGGGTTGATCTCCGAGAGGGAATCAGAGCGCACCCGGATCAACCCCTTTTCTTCCATTTATTCCTATTCCCGAGCAAGGATTCAAGAATCCCTTACCCAAAATCAAGGAACTATTCATACGTTGTTGAATCAAAAGAAGGAGTCCCAATCTTTGAGAATTTTGTCAGCATCCAATTGTTTTTGTTCGCGACTCGGTCCATTCAACGAGGTAAAGTCTCCCGATGTGATAAAAGAATTCAGTCATAAGGACCCCCGAATTTCAACTAGGAAATTGTTGGGTCCTTTAGGAACAGGTCTTCAAATTGCGAATTTTTATTCATTTTCACATTTAATAACTTCTAATCAGATCTTGGTAACTAACTATTTCCAACTTGACAATTTAGAACCGACTTTTCAAGGACTTCCATATTTTTTAATGGATGAAAATGGGAAAATTGTGAAGTCCGATCCGTGCAAGAACAGCATTTTGAATCCAGTTGATTTAAATTGGGATTTTTTGCATTTCACTTGTTGGGAAAAGTCATCTACAATCATGAGTCTTGGGCAGTTTATTTGTGAAAATGTACGGATAGCCAAAAAAAGACCGCATCTAAAATCGGGTCAAGTTCTAATTGTTCACGTTGACTCTGTAATAATACGAGCAGCTAAGCCCTTTTTGGCTACCCCAGGGGCAACTGTGCATGGTCATTATGGGAAAATGCTTTCTAAAGGAGATACATTAGTTACATTTATCTATGAAAAATCAAGATCAGGTGATATAACGCAAGGTCTGCCAAAAGTGGAACAGGTGTTAGAAGTGCGTTCAATTGATTCAATATCAATGAATCTCAAAAAGCGGGTGGAGGGTTGGAACAAATGTATAATAAGAATTCTTGGAATTCCTTGGGGATTCTTGATTGGTGCTGAGCTAACTATAGTGCAAAGTCGTATCTCTTTAGTTAATAAGATCCAAAAGATTTATCGATCCCAGGGCGTGCAGATACATAATAGGCATATCGAAATTATTGTCCGTCAAATAACCTCCAAAGTGTTGGTTTCAGAAGACGGACTGTCTAATGTTTTTTTACCCGGAGAACTCGTTGGATTGTTGCGAGCGGAACGAATGGGACGCGCTTTGGAAGAAGCGATTTGTTACCGAGCTGTCTTATTGGGAATAACCCGAGCGTCTCTGAATACTCAAAGTTTCATATCTGAAGCGAGTTTTCAGGAAACTGCTCGGGTTTTAGCAAAAGCGGCTCTCCGGGGTCGTATCGATTGGTTGAAAGGCCTGAAAGAGAACGTTGTTCTGGGGGGAATGATCCCGGTTGGTACTGGATTCAAAGGCAAAGGATTAGTGCACCCTCCAAGGCAACATAAGCAAAGAAAAGAGAAGAATCTATTCGAGGGGGAAAGGAGAGATATTTTATTTCACCACAAAACCTTATTTAATTCTTTCCTTTCAAAGAATTTCCACGATACATCAGAACAATAATTTCTAGTAGTTAATGAGTCCTAAGAGCAGATTCACCCTTTTGATTTGAAAAGGATCTATATTTGGATTTACTCGAGTCATTTGATTTGGGAAGAGTAATCAAAATAATAATGAATAGAAGAGAAGAATGGCTTGGCCCTGTCTTTCGGGCCAATCTCTGGTAGAAGGGAAGGTTCCATCGGAACAATTTTTTTTTTTCAGAGTACAGCGTCTCTTTTTGTTTTTTGAAAAAAAAACAAAAGGAGGGAGGAGTGTGGGGAGAAATGCCAAGAAGATATTGGAACATAAATTTGGAAGAGATGATGGAAGCGGGAGTTCATTTGGGCCATAAGATTAGAAAATGGAATCCTAAAATGGCACCTTATATCTCTGCAAATCATAAAGGTAGGCATATTACAAATCTTATTAAAACGGCGCGTTTTTTAGCAGAAACTTGTGATTTGGTTTTTGATGCAGCCAGTAGGAAAAAACAATTCTTAATTGTTGGCACTAATAAAAAAAAAGCAGCTGATTCAGTATTACGGGCTGCACTCGGGGCTCGGTGTCATTATGTTAATAAAAAATGGCTCAGCGGGATGTTAACGAATTGGTCGATTACAAAAACGAGACTTCAGAAGTTTAGAGACTTGAGAACCAAACAAAAAACAGGACAATTGGATCGTCTTCCGAAAAGAGATGCGGCCATCTTGAAAAGACAATTATCTCACTTGCAAAGATATCTTGGCGGGATTAAATATATGACAGACTTACCCGATATTGTAATCATCGTTGATCAGCATGGCGAATATACGGCCCTTCGGGAATGTATCACTTTAGGAATTCCAACAATTTGTTTAATCGATACAAATTGTGACCCCAATCTCGCAGATATTTCGATTCCAGCGAATGATGATTCTATCCCTTCCCTCCGATTTATTCTTAACAAATTAGTATTCGCAATTCGTGAGGGCCGTTCTGAGTCTCTAAGAAAAAGAAATCCGTAATTAAGAAGAAGAAAAAGAACTGATGTCATTTCGGAACCCTCATCGATTTATCGAATCGCTTACTATTTCTGAATCTCAAAAACGAGATAAAAAGAACTGGGCATAGAGTGTGATTAGTTGGTATTCCAAATATACGATTCAAGTAGTTCAGTCAAGAAAAAGATGGTTGAATCAAAACAATTTCGTTTAAAGTTTTCTTTTTGTTAGAGAGCACTATGAATCTTTTCTCAGGTTCCACCAACATACTAAAAGGGTTATACGAGATATCCAGTGTGGAAGTAGGCCAACATTTCTATTGGAAAATCGGGGGTTTCCAAGTTCACGGCCAAGTACTGATTACTTCTTGGGTTGTAATTGCTATCTTATTAGGTTCCGCTGCGCTAGCTGTTCGGAAACCACAAACTATTCCGACCGGTGTTCAGAATTTCTTCGAATATGTCCTTGAATTCATTCGCGATGTGAGTCAAACTCAAATTGGAGAAGAATACGGTCCTTGGGTTCCTTTTATTGGAACTCTGTTTCTCTTTATTTTTGTTTCTAATTGGTCGGGCGCTCTTTTACCTTGGAAAATCATACAATTACCGCAGGGGGAGTTAGCCGCACCCACGAATGATATAAACACTACGGTTGCTTTGGCTTTACTCACGTCAGTGGCATATTTCTATGCGGGTCTTACTAAAAAAGGGTTGGCTTATTTCGGGAAATATATTCAACCAACTCCAATCCTTTTACCTATTAACATCTTAGAAGATTTCACAAAGCCCTTATCACTTAGTTTTCGCCTGTTTGGAAATATATTAGCTGATGAATTAGTAGTTGTTGTTCTTGTTTCGTTAGTACCTTTAGTGGTTCCTATCCCTGTCATGTTCCTTGGATTATTTACAAGTGGTATCCAAGCTCTTATTTTTGCAACTTTAGCCGCGGCTTATATAGGTGAATCCATGGAGGGACACCATTGAAATAGTTTTCGAAAGAGTCTTTTTTTAGCTTCGACGAAGGCAATAGAGGCGTGGCTCAAACTAATCGACTTCGAAAAAACAATCTCTATACCTACACTATATAGGATTTTGAGTAATCGCAAAAAAGATTAGGCTATTGAACAGAGAATTGTAAAAAACAAGATATCGAAAAGATCTTTTGTCAAAAATTCGCCTTTGATCCACTTATATCGATATCTCCTTTCAATGAATATTTTTCTATGGGTTGACCCATCCCAATCGTCAACTAGAATGATTTCCTTTTCAATTGATTTGATTCAACGAGGGGCAAAAAAATGTTCAGAAATATGAAATGGAATGAACTTTGATCAATCACTTTTTACGCAATGAGTCTGTTCTAATCAATTTGTCCTTGTTGATTGTATCCCTGCAGGATCATGATAAAGAGCGGGAAAGAAGAATTGACAAAAACGGAATTTCAAAAATGGGCGGGTTCGAAGAGGAGATCGAATTGAATGGCGCTAAGGCAACTCTTGTGGCTGTTTCGACGAATGATTCTCAAATCCGATTGGCTCTAGATGGATGAAAGGTTGGTTTCCATTAGGAAAGAAATACGTGTATATGGTCTATTAGCTAGTTCGATAGGAATTAACGATCGATCTAATTTGACCTCCGAATGTGAATTTATGCGGAGAGTCTCCTATGCGAAGTTCGTAGTGATTTGGACTGGATGAATCGTCGCGAGGGAAGCATTAAATCATAATTCATTGGGTGAGTGTATCATTAACCATTTCTTTTTTTGGAACGAGGAACTTATCATGAATCCACTGATTTCTGCCGCTTCCGTTATTGCTGCGGGATTGGCTGTCGGGCTTGCTTCTATTGGACCTGGAGTTGGTCAAGGTACTGCTGCGGGCCAAGCGGTCGAAGGTATCGCAAGACAGCCGGAGGCTGAGGGGAAAATACGAGGTACTTTGTTACTTAGTCTAGCTTTTATGGAAGCTTTAACAATTTATGGCCTGGTTGTCGCATTAGCCCTTTTATTTGCGAATCCTTTTGTTTAATCTTAGAAATATGAAAACCTTTTTTTCATTTTGGATGACCTTTTCCTTCTGCTTTGCTTTTTCAAATTCGATCAAGATTTCATTCTTTCAATTCCTCATTCGTTGAAAAAATAACCCACGGGAAGGGCTGATTTGCGGATGAGGAATTAGCATGCCGACTCGCTTTCAGCCTTCCCCTTTGTAGGCCAAGAAGGCCCTTTTTAGAAAGGGTTGCAGCGGGGAATTCAGAATTTCTTCGAACATCAAATCGATTGTCGAGTCGATTTCGAAATAGGAAGAAATGGGAAAATAAGAATGATTATCCTCTTGATTAGTTGCGTCAGTACCCAACCAAGATCCCCCCATAGAAAGGGGGCGAAGTGATCCAAAGTGATCCAAAAAGACTTCTGTTCGATTTTTGAGTCTATCTATAAGAGGAGATCATATGAAAAATGTAACCGATGCTTTCCTTTCTTTAGGCCACTGGCCATTCGCCGGGAGTTTCGGGTTTAATACCGATATTTTAGCAACAAATCCAATAAATCTAAGTGTCGTGATTGGGGTATTGATTTTTTTTGGAAAGGGAGTGTGTGCGAGTTGTTTCTTTCAAGAATAGGCTGGATCCAACCCGCTGTACTTTTTCCGTTCTAACGAGGAACGAAAGGTGCATGAGCTTGCGAATTCCTTCTAAAAAAATGACAAAAATTAAGAAATCATAGGGAAGAACCATAGCATTTCGTAATTCATTGGTCAATAGACTTTGATTCTCTATCACCGAATAATGTGGGATCAGTAACATGGTTAAAGCTAAATCATTTGAAGTCCAGACGCAGTATGGTATTCTTTCTACCCCTATGTTAATATATATATTTTAATATATATATTCTTATAAAGTAATAAAAAGGTGGCTTTCAAAAAATCATTTTATTGCTATAGAACACTCATCTCGATAAACTGATTGAAACTACTTATTGGATTTGATTCCCTTTTTAGACAATGCTAACTGGACAACCTATCTATTATTGTGTCTTAAAGTAAGAAACCATTTTTGGATTGCAAAAAGAAAACTAAACAACTTTGCTGACAATTACATAGTTTTTGTTTGGTCAGAAGAGTCCTCCGAATCTTTTTGTCTTGGATTCGTGATTCCTATCAAGAATGGGTTCTTTTTGAATACGACGAGAGAATAGAGGATAGGCTCATTACATTCAAAAACGATCTATGAATGGACCATACAAAATACCTAATTGAAGTAATTGAGCGTGAGAGCCAAATGAATCAAAAGATTCATGTTTGGTTCGGGAAGGGATCATGGAAATTTTGAAAGGAATGGAAATAATCTACTTTCATTAAGTGATTTATTAGATAATCGAAAGCAGAGAATCTTGAATACTATTCGAAATTCAGAAGAATTACGCGAGGGAGCCATTGAACAATTGGAAAAAGCCCGGGCTCGCTTACGTAAAGTAGAAATAGACGCAGATCAGTATCGAGTGAATGAATATGCTGCGATAGAACGGGACAAATTGAATTTGATTAATTCCATTTATACGACTTTGGAACAACAAGAAAATAACAACAAGGAAACTCTTCGTTTTGAACAACAAAGGGCGATTAATCAAGTCCAACAATGGGTTTTACAACAAGCCTTACAAGGAGCTTTAGGAACTCTGAGTAGTTGTTTAACTACTGAGTTACATTTACGTACCATCAGTGTTAATATTGGCCTCTTAGGGGCAATGCAAGAACTAAAAAATTAATCCTTCTACTGTCTCCTATAGGCATTATTTTTCTTTTTATTTTCAAATTAGAATTAAGAAAGACGCATGGTAACCATTCGAGCCGACGAAATTAGTAATA